TAAGATTGAATAAAAATTCGATTAATCATTTGATATAATTGCTATGCTTAGTGTGTGACTCGTTGGTTTTTTTAGGATTAGTATTAAAAAAAAAAGGACCAGCCCATAGTATGAACTAATAACTATTATAGAACTAATAACCAACTCATCGTTTCGCATTATCTGGATATAAAAAACCGGTCGAGATATGATATATTGATCATATCAATGTAGCAACTGAAATATTTTTTGCATAAACAAACAACAAAAAATAAAAACTAATCTTATTCTGAGTTGTAAAGAAAAAAAGTATGCGGATAAATGGAAGGATGAGAGAAAGAGAGAAAAAAAAAATATCAATGATATATGATTCCAATATGTAAGGTCTATGATTCATCTCATAACGGGAAATTTAATAAAGCATTAATATGGATCGGTCCATAATTATACAAATCTGTTCATAGAAAAAGAATAAAGAGCCCTGAGCCAATAAAGACTGAGAGGATTGACTCAAGAACAAATCAAATTTAGTTAGGGGCTCCGTTGTAAAATTCAGACCTAACCATTAACCGAGAAGCGATGGGAACGATAGAACCTGTGAATACATAAGATTCCATTGAAAACGAATCTTAATGATTCATTGGGTAGGATGGCGGAACGAACCAGAAACCGATTCATTTATTCTGAAAGGTCATGTCATAGACTAATCCTATAACTGAATATTGAAAGAGTAAATATCCGCCCGCGAAAATTTTGATTTTATTGGATTTCTAAATTTTAGCCGATCCGATATGATAATAAAAAGCAAAACAAAATAAAGATTCGTTATAACCTCATAACAAAATTACTTTGATCTATACTATTATCTTTAAATGTATCTCTAAATAAAAATTCTCTATAGATCGAATCCATGTTTAGTTATATATCAAAACAAGATATGGAAATTTCTAATAGATTAGATGAAATTTCAAAAAATCTCATGAGTCGGTATATTTTTTCAGTATATTATTCATTAAATACATAGATTTTTTAATCGTTTCAGTCGCGAGGAGCTGGATGAGAAGAAACTCTCATGTCCAGTTCTGTAGTAGAGATGGAATTGATAAACAACCATCAACTATAACCCCAAAAGAACTAGATTCCGTAAACACCATAGAGGAAGAATGAAAGGAATATCTTATCGAGGTAATCGTATTTGCTTCGGTAGATATGCTCTTCAAGCGCTTGAACCCGCTTGGATCACATCTCGACAAATAGAAGCAGGTCGACGAGCAATGACACGAAATGCCCGCCGCGGTGGGAAAATATGGGTACGTATATTTCCAGACAAACCTGTTACAGTAAGACCTACAGAAACGCGTATGGGTTCGGGGAAAGGATCTCCCGAATATTGGGTAGCTGTCGTTAAACCAGGTAGAATACTTTATGAAATGAGCGGAGTAGCAGAAAATATAGCCAGAAGGGCTATTTCAATAGCGGCATCAAAAATGCCTATACGAACCCAATTCATTATTTCGGGATAGGAATGTAGAAACAAAAGAAAAGTTTTTTTGGATGAAAAAAAAACAACAATTGCAGGTTTCCTTTTTTGTTTTGAACAAACAACATTTCTTTTTTTTTTACTTCGCCCTTTGTGTTGATTGAAAAAACAGATAAAAAAAAATGATTCAACCCCAAAGCCATTTGAATGTAGCGGATAACAGCGGAGCCCGAGAATTAATGTGTATTCGAATTATAGGAGCTAGTAATCGACGATATGCTCATATTGGTGATGTTATTGTTGCTGTAATCAAGGAAGCAGTACCAAATACACCTCTAGAACGATCAGAAGTGATCAGAGCTGTAATTGTACGTACTTGTAAAGAACTCAAACGTGAGAACGGTATGATCATACGATATGATGACAATGCTGCGGTTGTTATTGATCAAGAAGGAAATCCAAAAGGAACTCGAATTTTTGGCGCGATCGCCCGGGAATTGAGACAGTTAAATTTCACTAAAATAGTTTCATTAGCACCCGAAGTATTATAAGATTAGACCATAACATAATTAATATAGTTATAGTATTTAACTGAGTATTTAACTGAAATCAATTAAGGTTATTTAGTAAATTGAGATTTATTATTTATTATTATTAGTAGATTGGTTGGGTTTCACGTATATGCCTTTAATAATTCATAACTACAAAATAAAGAAAAAAAAAAAGAAAAAGAGCATGTTGATTATATCAAAATTCGAGTACAACAATAATCTGAGTTTATCATGAATAAAGACACTATTTCTGACATAATAACCTCTATACGAAATGCTGACATGAATAAAAAAAGAACAGTTCGAATACCAGCTACTAACATTACTGAAAACATTGTTAAAATCCTTTTACGCGAAGGTTTTATTGAAAACATGCGGAAACATCAGGAAAACAACAAAGATTTTTTGGTTTTAACCCTACGACATAGAAGGAATAGGAAAGGACCGTATAAAACCGTTTTAAATTTAAAACGGATCAGTCGACCCGGTC